AGGCACTAGGCGGATAAGATAGATCTATATCTATCTATATATATATTATAATTATAAGTATATGCAGTAGACTCATAGTGGCGAGTGTCACCTAGGGGAACGAGAATTTTGATTTACTTAATAAGTATCGGTTAACCCGGTTTATTGATATTGGATTTGATAAATATCAATGAAATGAAGTGTTTCAAGACCGACCCTAATGGAATTGACTTGAACTGATCTGACCCCATCAGAACGGAACGAAATTTATTTGATTGATACATGGACCTATCAATTCGACATAGATCCACGAGATTTCACATGTGATAAAGAGATTCTGTTTGTTTCCCGAACCAAAATTTTAGAGAAAAAAAAATTGATAACTTGTTAATCTTAATCCCCGTTCCCCGATTTTCGGATTTCTCATTTGTTAATTTCCCAGCTTAGGGCGATATAGGAATAGTCCACTCTCATCTTACCAAGGAGTGGATAAATGAATGAAAGTTAAGTGGAAGAAATGAAGAAAAAATCTTCTTTTATGTCGGATCAATCACTTCCCAAAAGAGTCCTCTACTTTCGTCCTATTTTTTATTTTTTTATTTTTATTCTTTTTTTTTATAGCAATTTCTATAATAGATTTCGATTTTAGAATAGAATGGCGATTAGAATGAGCGATTGATGGACGAATCAAAAAATGCTATTGGTATGGGATCAGAAAAGGGGAAAAGATCCGTTAGAGTTAGTCATCCCATTCCATTATATTGACAATTTCAAAAAACTGTTCATACTAAGTATGATGGCAGTCGGGCAAGTATGCCCCCATCGTCTAGCGGTTCAGGACATCTCTCTTTCAAGGAGGCAGCGGGGATTCGACTTCCCCTGGGGGTAGGGTACTACGAAAGGAAGTTGATCGTGGATTATAAATAAGCCTAGACTTTATTCTTCCTGGGTCGATGCCCGAGCGGTTAATGGGGACGGACTGTAAATTCGTTGGCAATATGTCTACGCTGGTTCAAATCCAGCTCGGCCCAATAATTAGCTGATCCACCAGGAAATGATATAACCCCTTTGGTTTCCAGAAATGCCAGATACGAAAGACTCAAGAATAAAAAGAGTCCAATTCTCCGATAGATCCCTACCGCTATTTATTGATTTTGTTTGCTCCATTTATTTGTTCCCATAAATTCTGGTCTTGATAATAATGATCTAGATTCATATCAGGATCATGAAATCGCAAGCATAAAGTCTAATGAAAAGAATAAAGTAACGCAAAAAAAAGAGTCTTTTTTTTTTCATTGGGGACATTGAAAAACGAATTATCAATCGATTTGGCAATAACGAAAGGAATCTGTGCCGCTCTCACTAAAGTGTATATCCGTGTGTATATCAATATCTCACTCACGTCTCTGTTCCAACACGTCGATTTTATCTAAATATAAATGAAATGGTTTGAATGAAATCATAAAAATAGGTATTCGGTACATTTTACCGCCCCGGGATTGTAGTTCAATTGGTCAGAGCACCGCCCTGTCAAGGCGGAAGCTGCGGGTTCGAGCCCCGTCAGTCCCGACGGATCCAAATCCAATAAAAAAACATCAATATATCTCGGTTTCTGTTAAACTGGGGCAAAATAAAATGGTAGAATTTCATGCCTACTGCTCTCCTTTTCTCTTTTTTCATTTCGATTTCTCATCAACCAGTACCGATTGATGAGAAAGAGACATGTGCGAATTGCTACAATTATTGGTATTGGTAGCATCATATTCAAGCTACCGTAGGGGGTCTGGTTTTTTTGACTGCCCCCCATCTGTGTATGGAATGGAATCGAGTACCATATCGTTCCCGGGAGCGTATACACAACTGAATTTAAGATCGTTACTTTGATAGAATACTTTTAAGATTAAGATTCAAAGTATCTTCTTTTCTGGTTTCTAGTTTGGCTAACTTAAATTACTAGTTTGAATTTGAAAGAATTTATCTCATTCAAATTTCACGCCGAACTTGTGAGGGATACGTTCTAGTACTAATCCAAGGGAGGGGGATGATATTTTTAATAAAATAAAGATATAAAATAAAGATCAAGCAAGGAGCCAACCCCTCCCGAAGAGGGAATGAATAATATTTTTTAAGCGTATTGCCAAAGAAGAACAAACTCTAAATAAAAAATAAAATAGTAAATTTTATGAAATATTCGATTCTTTTCTACTGGGACTCGTCTTTATCACACTTCTTTTTCGTTTTTTTTTAATGATATAATTTGCTTGAAAAAAAAAAATGAAAAGGGGTTTAGAACTTAACCCCTTTTCATTTTTTTTTTTCTATTTCGTTTCGATTGTTTGTTTGGTTTTTTCGAAACCCTTTGTAAACAAGGAAAGTGTAAAGCGGTTAGGTGGTTGTACCAGTAAGGCGGTCGATTATAGAAAAGACAGACTGGAAAAGACTGGTAAATCAAAAAAGTATTAAAAAAGTCTTAGTATTAAATTAAAGGAATTCTTTTGATTGAATCAAAGTTTTTATTTGGTGTGTGGATAAAAGAGCTGCCTATGTTATACTATTGAATTCTCGACGATGAATCGACTTGACAGTCAAATATTGTTATTCATGATATTGATCCCATTCGCTATCATCGAAATGTAATTCATCCCATTGAATTTACAAGCGAAAGGGTTATCATCTCTATGGGATTAAATCCCGAGTTATTGCGAAGTAAAAAAAAACCAAACGATGAGACTATGGAAGTAAATATTCTCGCATTTATTGCTACTACACTGTTCGTTCTAGTTCCTACTGCGTTTTTGCTTATAATATACGTAAAAACGGTCAGTCAAAGTGATTAATTTGAACGAAACTTGACTTCTTAGTTCTTATCAAGGATTTAAGAAAAAAATTTCAATTTCATGTCTTAGTCTTAAATGAAACGAACGGACTAGAATCAGCAGTAGCCTATGAGATTCGATAGTATGGTCGAAAGATTCATATATGAATCTTTCGACCATACTATCTATTTTTATTATTTTCATGTATAAAGATAGAAACTGAATCGAAATCAATCTACAATATGGATATGGATCCTTATACATGTTAATATATACATAGTATCTCAATTCTATTTCTTTGCTTCGTCTATTTTTATTTTCTTTTTTTTTTTCATTCCAATCAATCTGAAATACTCGAAAGGCTGCTCTTACGATTTTCAAATTTATTTAGTTCTGATTATTTTCAAGATGAATCTCGGTATCCATTAAAAAAAGAATCAAATCGATGAAAAAAAAAAAAAAGAAATTTGGGGGCATATATTACTAAAAGAAAATCAAGTTAATAAAAGAAATAAAGTAATCTTTTTTTTTTTAGCATTCCGAAGAAGTCGTTGATTGAGCGGTTGACAGATGATCCAAGGAGCTCTATTCTATAACATTTCAAAAAGGGTACCCCGGCGATTTGCAACCCTGGAGCCATGATATGAAACGGGTCAATAAAGCATAGCAGAAAGCAAATTTCTAAAATACTCAAATAATAAAACCGGTGGTAAGTGCGAAATATGTGACTTGAACAAGGCACAATCTTATTATTATTAACTATTCAAATTAAATCGTGAACCCTTTCTTTTCTCTTTGAACAGGCCAATAAAAAAAAGGGGGTCCGGTTTTCCGCGTTCTTCCCCATTGTCCATAGAGAACTCTGGCAAGGGCCGGTTCAGAAAAACCAAATAGAAAATCTAGGAAGACTTCGGTTGGAATAAAATTCCTATGATCTGTATCCCCTTCCTTTCAAAATAGAAATAGGGGCATTTTGGAAATATCGGTATCGGTTTGATTTGGATTCTGAAAGAGCATTATTCATATATATTATTAATTGTATTCGATTCTATTATGAATAGAATACAATTACCTCGCCAGAATACAAGCCAATAGAATTCCGAAATGAAGATATTTTGATTAATTCAATTTCGAAATTCTAAATGGAATTAAATTACTGAATTTAATTATTATATTAATTAATATAATAAATTAGGCTTTGCAGAACGATCTATAAAAAAAGTGATACAGTTTGATTCCCCAACTCAATTAGTAGTAGCTCTAGAGTCCACTTCTTCCCCATACTACGAGCGAAAGGGAAAATGTAAAGACTACCATTAAAGCAGCCCACGCGAGACTTACTATATCCATGTGAATTATGTCCCCTATCTCTATGAATATGAAGAATTTATTCCATTATTGTTTCCTAATAATAGTGGAATCACTGGCGCAGAGTCAAAAAGGGATTCTGACCCAACGCCCTTGATGAAAGACTCCACTAAATATGAAACACTCCAATAAATCCACTTAGAACAAGTTCGTATATGATTTCTAGTAGAATCTAGAAAAATGAAACAAAATACACAGTCGCACTTTTCTTTGGAAGTATTAAAGGGAGTGTTACCTAATATGTAGTAATAATAAGAACTCCTCGTTTTTTTGTTGCCCTTGATTATCATTAAGTAAAAGCCAATTATCCGTCCAATCGAATATTGATTCACTGCCCGTGCACTCAGCTTAGAGACTCTTATGAGTCTGTATACTGTATACAAAGTATCTCCCGTCCCTTCCATAACAATTAATTCGATTCTCCCTCGGGCTTTTCAATCTAATTCAAGACCCGGTCAGTAGACCATGCATTAGCAGTGTAAAATAATCGGTAACTCTTGATTTGATATGAAAGCGCTTCTACTACTATAATCTTTCCGTGAATCCTAAATGCAAGGATTAACAGCACTTTAAGTTTAAGGAAAAGAAAAAAGAATAGAAACCACAGCTATTTCGAATCACGAAAGTGTCAAGAGTCGCATACTTTGCTGGAAAAGATTCGGCGAGTTAGACCAGCCAAGCAGAATAAAGGATTGCGAGTCTTATCGTTTGTTGATCAGGCGACACCCAGATTTGAACTGGGGAAAAAGGATTTGCAGTCCCCCGCCTTACCGCTCGGCCATGCCGCCAAAACGATACAAAATAGATGAAAAAATTCCCCCTTTGCTTGTTTGGAGG